AAGCAAATAAGCAAGAAAAATCTCTTTCTCTTTCCATACGCAATTTCGAAAAGAGTCTAGTCAGCTCGTCTCTGCTATACTGTATAGATATGTGTACCACATCGAGAAAGCAATAAAAAATTGTTAGTTAGATGAACAGATCATTCCTAAATGCAGCCGTGATCAACTATAGGATACCACCACAGATGCGGTCAGACAAGATGGTCGTATAAAGATGAGCTGTAATGAATAGTAAGTAGGCCGGAAGGCCAAGACGGATAGCCGTTCCATACACTAGCAAGCTCCCGCATGCCAGATAGAACTGGGTTAGCGGAAGAGAAGAAGTAGCATAATCCGTCGGCTTGCCACAGAACTGATCCAGAAGAGTATGCAGACAGACTGACTCCTGAGATGGAACTCATTCCTTGACGCAGCATTATGTGAAAGCGCAGAACATCGCCCAGAAGCTTATAGCCCCTTTGGTTGGAGCGCTTTAGTTACGTGTTCTTTCTTCGCTGATTGAGTGCGCCGCCTAGAGCAGTTCTGGCTGAACTGCTTTCGCCGCTAGGGCTAGTCCACTACTGAATGATTCTGATACGCCATCTCGATAGATTGTTCTATACCTTGACTGGTATTACACACCAGCAGAGATCGGGGAAGACGTTCCACAGCTGCTTGTGAGCTAGACTTGCCTGTCTGATCACCTTATGAAAGAATGAATTCGACTAGCGGATAGGTAGGCGGCTCAGAAAAGGCATTTCCCAAGCTTTTTGGGTGCTCCAACTGATGGTTCTCCCCACCTCTTTCTTTGAAGCAGAAAGGCAAAGAGCTGTTTGCGGTTCCTCTTGTTAAAACTCAAAGGGAAATATATTCGCAGAAGCTTCAGAGGCCATACAGCGAAAGATTCCTTCAAATAGCTCATCACGATAAGTAGTCCTTTGGTTCTAGATTCTCTGGTCTTTCTTCCCAATTCCCTTTCCCGGGCCAGCTCAACTTAGAACTTAGAAGGGCAGTACCCGTGTACTCAACAAGAAATCTTAGTGCATTTAGCATATCATTTTTTTTTCTAGGCCATCGCATCGAGTTGCTCTTTAATAAGGAGACCGCCCACACGTGGGTGACTTCGGGTTTAGGCACGAAAGTGTTCCTGGCCTCGACTTCTTTTAAGGATTCCCCTCAATTTATACGGTTTGAAAGCGGACAACCTTTGGGGTTCCTTTCATCTTGGCCCTTGTTCGCGCTTTGCCATCACTTCTGTGTTTGGCTAGCGGCCGACAAGGTCTATCCAAATAAGAGGTTTAGGTCTTACGCCCTTTTGGGCGACGATCTTGTGATCGCCGACCGAAAGGTGGCGGAGGCCTACAAGTATGTGATGTCCCAGTTGGGCGTTTAGATCTCAATGGCGAAATCCTTGATTTCTGAGAGTGGGGCCTTCGAATTTGCATCGGGGGGAAGTCTATTTTCAATTTCTGCGGATTGTTACGTGCATAAGCGAGGCGCCAGAGGCTGTCGAGAATAGAGATATAGCTTCCTTCTTTGAAGCGCCTCCCTTTCCTGATAGAACTGCTACCTTGTGCTTGCTTACTAGACTGGCTGGACTGCCTCCTCCATAACTGGTACTGGTGCCGCTACCTATGCTGCTGATACTAAGCTGGGATCTGCTTCTCGGTCGGAACTAGTGCTCCTCGACCTGACTTCTTTTTGCAATACTGAAAATCCGGCAAAAGGAAAGCTTACCGATAAATGCGGAATTCTCTCTTTAAGGCTAAGGCTTCACTTCAAGCAAGCAATTGTTCTCTTCGACTGACACAGGGATAAAGAAAGACTGGTTCCCCCTTTCGAACTTGAAAATCTCATTGGCATTATTGGCAAACGAAACTGGTCAACAAAGGCCTACTTTATGTCTGTTTTCCTCTGCGCAGCGCAGGACTACTCTATTCGGTGACTTATCGAACAAAAAACGGAGAATCTTGTTAGGTCTACTTGAATGCATCATTTGCAGCAGGAGAAGAATGAATTGAAGGGTGGAGTTCGCTCGTCCTATTTGATCCACCCATTCTTACCGAACTTTTTTTAGAAAGAAAGTCAGCTTATTGGCGTCCTCTTCTCTTTTCTGGATTCATCCCCTACTAATGAAATATCACCCAGGTAGCAAGAAGGTAAGCGGTATCGTAGCCAGGTGTAGCAGCAAACCAAAGTGATCCAGAATAAGTGGTTTCGCCACTTGACGTCGTCCTTGATAAGTAAGGGGGATCAGTCTTTCGATGGGCAAAAAGCCTTTTCCGAGTATAAATTCATTTCCAAAGAATTACAGTTCCGAAAAAGTATAATGCAGGAGGCCGCTAAAAAAATTCACACAATTCTCGTATAGAAACAATAGCAGCAGTACGGCTTTTAGAGGGCCCTCCCCTCTCTTATATTACTTGTTGGAGTTCCCCTGTCCCCCATCCTCTTTTCTTTCCCCGGTTAACAACCGCTTCTTTCTTTTGATTTTGATTATCTTCTTCTGCATCTTTATTGACTTCCTCCCAACCATTACATTGCGTGTCATTTTTGGGTATAAGCCCTTAAAAATAGCTCTGAAACAACTCTCCTTTTTGGATGTAGGTTATTTATGGGATCTGCCGTGGGAAATAAGTTCTATTCTTTCTATTCTTTCTTATCCCCAGGTAGGTCAGTGACCGAGAGATTCTGTGTTGAAGAAATAACTCTGAGTGAACAAGGCAAAAGCCTATCTTTTCTCAAGCTTCGCAATAGCTATCCGTTCAAAGAGTCCGTCTTTCTTTGTTAAATGGCCGAATTAGCCACACCCATAGAAGGGAGCAATCCCAGCGGATTCATCCATAGCAGTAGAGTCGTAAACAAGAACAGCAGAGTTTACAGCTGAACAAGTCACTTCCTTCTTTGCTTCAAAACAGAGAAGAGCGGCAACAGAAAGTGATGTCCTACTTTACTTTATTATGATTTACATGTAACTTCTCGAAACGATAGTGAAAGCTTCATCCTTAGAATTCTAAATTAGAAAGGGATGGGGAAGACTCGGCAGCATTTGCTTATGACAGAAGAGCAATCAACCAAGAGCCATGCACACCATAAGCATACATGGACACCAGACCGTCTATGCCCAAGGGCCAAAAGAGCTAGAACGGTAACTTTCCTCTTGTTAGAGTCAAAGGAAAGGCAAAAAAAGGATCTTCTACTTAGAATACGCTACCACCAAAGGCAAAAAAGGGCGATGCGCAATCAAGACATTCATGCACACCGCCATCAACAGAGGCAAGAGCAGCTAAGGCCGCTTCTTCTTCTTCCTTGTTTACAGCAACCCATGAGTGACCGGTCGATTACTGGCTTTAATGAGTGTCGCCCTATTCTGCTGTCCCTTCCCGAACTTTCTCGTCACCGTTCCCTATGAAGCTAAACCTCGACTCTCGTCATGCAATCTTCAGTCATGGGCTTTGATTTATGTGTATGCCAGGTCAGGACGAAGGGAAATTTACTAGCCTAGAGTTTGATCGCTGATCGAATGTGAAGTACGAAGCGATCAAGTGGAAGTAGTGCCAGCGATAACCAAACCCCTCGACCAACCACTATGTATCCATGGCCACTAGGGATGAGGAAGGGGCTACGGAAGTTCGTTATTCATACTCGTCATTTAGATGGTTACAGATAGGAATTTTGTTGCTTGGAAATGGAGAAGCAAAACAACAGGAATTTTTTCTGTTGCCAAAAAGAAAAGGGTGACCCATAACTTGTTTTCCCGGTTTAGATATAGATTCAAGAGAAGAGCCCTATTGGATATAGTAAGGGGAAAGGGCAGTTTTACTGGTACAGATAGATCCTCCTTTTGGTACGTAGACGGATCGAAATGTAGGTGAAGTTTATCCAGCTCCACTTGTTGATCCATCAATAGCGGAGCAGAGGACTTGCATTCTCCTAGGGTTTAGCCGTTTACCCCAGAAGAGACGAATACAAGGGCGATGATAAGTTGATCCGGCACTAGTGGTAGAGGTCGCAGGGCCTTCCACTTCACTTACCTAAGAGGTCAGGCTGAAAGTGAACCTATCGATTCACCGGCACTAATAGCATTTCCTCCTATCCTAGGATACCTACCAGCAAGAGCAGATCCTGTTCCATATGCGGGGGCGAGTAGCGGTAAGTGAAGTAAGTTCAGGAAGTCAAAAAGTGCAAGTGCTTTATTGACAAACTCTTCTGGTAAGCACAGGTTCTTCCTTTTCCTAAAGCTCTGGACCCCGAAGCCCCTATTAGTCAGGCATTGGAGCTGGGTCTTCCCTAGGTCTTTCATAGATAAGGGTCTAGTCTCACTCCTTCTATCGAGGGGGTTTCCTCCTCAGCTGCACACCACACTACAAAGTTGTTGTGACAGAGGGCAAACAAAGGCAAAGAGGAAAGGGAGACATCGCGACCGAACAAAGACCTGACCACCATCTCCTGAAACGTCACCGGAAAGATATCCTTTGCTGACAATCAATCAAAATAGAACAGATGATCAAGCCAGGTCGAGCGGAGCGCTTTGATTAAATGTCCCATCATTGAGAATTCTCCGCAGAACGCTTATACACCACTGGTGAGCGGGCCGAAGTAGTGCTTGTTTCAAAGAGTTCGGAATCGCGAAGATAGGCAGTTTTCCTGCTCCCTCTTTCTTGAAGCCTAACCGCCAAAAGGGTATCGGATTCCTCGATTTTGAATCAGGTTTCCGCCTTTATGAACTTAGCCATTCTGGATTAGGACAAAAGAGATTGGTAAGTAAAGCATGGCATGCCCGCTATGGGCTTTTTCGCCAGTGTTTTCCCTAATTTCTATTTGTAAACCTTAGATCGACCAATCATCAATCGATTTCCCAGTCTTCATTACCTTCGATATCGAAATGAAGCTTACGATTCTCTTAGTGAGAAGCTCAGTTCCGCTTTAATTAAGTCCGACAAGCGGGCACGAGAACTAGGGTTGGTTTGGCTAGCCTTCAAGCAGGCAACCAAGAGAGATAGGCGCGGAAGGTCTTTCAATTCAAAGCAGTCGATTGAAGCTGAAAAGATTCCCCTCAATAGAAGACATTCCCCCCGGCCCTAGATTCAGTTTATGAGGAAGGGGATAGGGATACGGATTTGGATGCCTCAGTGGATTCCCATCCTTGATTACGCAGATTCGTATGCCTATTTTGTTGATTACGATGCAGAGGGATCGATCGCACTTCTTCTATTCAAGATTCTTTATCTGGAACTGGAAAAAAAAAAAGAATTTCCTTTTTTGCGGTTCGGGAGGGCTTGGTTCCCTGGGACTGGCTATTCCTGGAAAAAGTGAAGTCAATCAGAAACCTCGTAGTTGCAAGCAGCATAGGAAGGGGTTTCTGGTTCGGGCGTGATGGCTCTCGGCTTTCGTGACATTTCTTTATTGCACTGGTACTTGTATCCAGCACTTATTCTCCTTATCCCGCAGCACTTTCTGTTGTGTAACTTCTATGGTATCATGGATTTTTTTTTTAGTAGTGATTTATTTTCTAAGCCAAGACAGCATCTGTTAGTCGATTTCCCGCGAGCGAGGGTGAGGCGCTTCCCCCGAACACTTGTCTTACTCGTATATCTAGTACTTACGTATTTCTTTTCGTTAAGCTAGGCAACAGGTAACATTCCTTTTCCAAAGCGGGTGATTGACGGCTGGAGAATTGTTAGATCTTAAGGGGCTAGAGGACTCCCCTAAAGGAGGGGGGAATTGCTAGCTTGTTATAGTTATACGAAGTCCTGAATTAACAACTGAATAAGAGGAGCGATGTTGCTTGTTAATAGCTGCTCGGTGGCTGCCCTCTTCTTCCGCTCGTCTCTTAGGGCACAGACAGGTAGTTTGTTGCTTCTTATATCGAAGCGAAGGTAGATTAATGAGGAACTGCTGCCCTTTAGCTGCAAACATCGTGAATTCCTTTTGCCTCCTCCCTCTATACTATAACCTAGGCGGCCAGTGATAGTAGGAACACCCCGATCCTCGCAAGTCGGGAACAAAGGACCGATTTGACTATCTCTCTCAAACCAGTCTAGGTCCCTCCCTGTGAACAATTTTTTATTCTTGTCCAGGGTATAACGCACCCGAGAATACCAAAGTGCCCCGTGATTCCACTGTTCTCCCCTACTATTAAAAAACGAAAGCAGAACAGAGTTCGTATGGAAGGGAAGTGTGACACGATCTTTCTTTCGTCACACGCCCTTTTAACTTACACTGCACTTTCCACACCTGCTGAGTCAACTGATGAGTAGGGAGTGCCTTCCAGGTTGGAGCCCAACTCATCCCTTGATGAAGAGGGATGGTGGACACCCAAGGCAGATATCGTTTTTCAAGTGTGTAAAGATCACTTTTGATTGAATACACAACATCTAAAACGACCTCAGGATCATCCCATGGTCTAGATATGCTGTCTAAAGTACTTATACTTACTTTCTTAGGAAGTTCTATGATCTTAGCTAACGAAAAGAGAGATACAATTTCACAAGCCTATCCGCCTTTTCATCCTTCCTTATCATCATTCTACGATGGAAGGACGGAATGATACGAGGATACCCTGAGCGATTGAGGGAGACGGGAACAGGAAGTAAGACATGTGGGCTTTTACGACCACCATATGCCGTCTGGAGGCAGGAGCTACACTGTTTTAAATAGAGAGCACAGTGTAGCCACCCTGACTTCTTACCTGACCTGATCACGTGTTTGGTAAACAAGTATGCTCCAATATAGAGCTCTTTGGTCAGACCATCAGTGATGATGAGGATCACCTTATTAATTAAGGAATGATCTCATCACCCGAGAATCTTCCATGATTCTCTGCCACCGGATGGGTGACACTTTCAAGAGATAGCTAAATAGTGCATGCATGGTTCGCAGTTAATTATGCTTCTATCAGGTTCATACCCTGACAACCAATAAGTACATCTGCCTACCCAGGTATGATATAACCTCTTGTGAGGCTTCTGCGTCACCCCATGTTACTAGATGCATACAGCATCCGGCTCTCTCCGGGAAGTGATCCACCAGGACTCTTTTTCTATTTTTCTTGCAGGGAAGACTGAGCTCAACCTAGACTGAATCCGTCACTCTTGGAAAAGAAGGATAAAGGATGCCAGGTAGAGTGCTTATGCCCGGGCCTCAAAGAGGCTAGGTGGGGAGAAAGCGGCCGTTGCACTGCTAGGAGTGTAATTTCATCTATCCATCTTTTCCTTGCGGATTAGCTATTCCTTTCCTTGAGGAACTGGTTAAAGAGCTTTGGCAAGAGCAGCTTCAACTTTGGCTTTGACAAGATTTATAGAACCTGATGCCATGGAGGGCAATGGTTGAGCTTTATTCGCTCCCGGAGGAAAGGCTTACCATTGATCAAAGAAGGAAAGTTAAACCAACTCAGCCTTCTTCTGGAAATGACGAATGGAAGGATGGCCTATATAGCTAGCTGCTATTTCCTACTCATAAACCCCGCCTATCGGCTAAGCCGCCTATCCCTCATAGATAATAGATTAGTTGGCCTACCCGCCGGCCAATAAATACGGATGTTCGGACAGATGAGAAAGATTACCTGCCTCCCCTTTTGCAATTGGTATGTTTCCCATTCCCTATTCGTCCTGGTCCTTCTTCCTGGTTCCTTTGATTTGATAAGTCCAGTCGACGGGAAAGAATCCATGTTCAAGTCTTATTACCGAGTGCGAGCTGCTTTCTGTGTAAGGTTCGATTACGGGAAGGAAATAGAGGTCACAAGGTAAGGGACCGCTTTCCTTTTATGCTTCCCTACGTGGAAAATCAATCAAACCAGTTCTCCCTCGACCTGCAGGTCTTCGAAATGGTTCTTGTTTATGCTCGTATAGCATAAAAATGATTCATTGGGAGGGCCATGGGAAATCCACTTCGTACCTTCGTATCTATAATCTAAACACTTCTCACCTATGTGCCTTCTTTACTTCCCGGCTCTTGCAAGAGCCACAGTGACTGCAACAAGAGGAAAGCCACCTCACCTTAATCAGTCAAGCAAGCTATTTGAATAGGGATTATGAACAGGCCCTTACCTTGGCCTTAGCCGTTCGATTGATTGTTCTAAAGTCGAAGTCGTTTCGTTAAGTCGAATTGAAAGGTAAGTTTTGTCAGTGATTAAATGGAAAGGGGGAGCGGTTCGGTCCTACTCTTGAACTTTTAGGCTAATTAAATGAAAAGCCGAAACAAAGGCCAAATATCGGCATGTAACTGAGAAAGATGGGATTCGGTCAACAAAGGAAATTAAAACACTCCCTTCTTTCTATCGACAATGATGAAAACCAGAAAGTCAAGCCTTTCACTTCATTGTTCAAGCTCTTGAACATGGGTTGAGTTCATACATTATGAATGCTTTCCTATTCAAGACATACTACCAATTCCTTTGAAGCTACTACCACTACCGAAGCTGGCTTGCTTCTTTTGCTTACCGGTTGGTTGGGGTTTTGAAACCAGAGAAAGAAGATCCGGTTGGGCTTTCTAGCGATGGGAGATTAGTCACCGGAAGACTTGCTGGCTAGCTCGTGCAATCAACGATAAATTCCGTCGCCTTAGTAAGCTAGCTTTGGTTGCTAAGCAAGCCTGGTTCTCCGGGCACTACGGTAGCACGTGGATCGATCATGACGAGAATGGACTTATCCGTAATGTAATGTAATAGAGGAGTCACAGTCCAGTTCCCCCTCCCTTCTCGACCAGACGAAGGAGATATGAATTCCATTCAGGCGGGTAAGGGCTTGGCTTGACCCTGTGTCCTCTCCTGGTCGGGTCGGAGGCGAAGACTGGCAAAGTTCATCATTCAGCGGTGGGGTCTTCATAGAAAAGAAGGCCTCGCCCAACGAATGGCAGATTTGGATGGAGTCTCGCTCATAGATAGAGGAAGAGTACGCGCGCTAGCGCGCTACGGCTTACGAAGTTGATCGGATCAGATAGCCCTTCGGGCAACCAACCAAACCCGCCACATCCAATTCCGATCAACAACTTGGAGGTATGGCTGAGTGGCTGAAGGCATTGGTTTGCTAAATCGACATACAAGAAGATTGTATCATGGGTTCGAATCCCATTTCCTCCGGCACGGAAGTGGAACGGGCGGGCGAAATGACGTGAGAGAAAGAACCTCTTGGTGGAGTCCCTAGGAGGACAGAATAGCACTACTTAGTGACTAGGAGCGGAGAGCCCGTTGCGCGTTGTTTTTGTTTGACCGGCCTATCTTCTTTCTATAAGCAAGCTCCCTCCGGCCGTCCAGCCCCTGGACGGCTCTCGGTTCTTGAGCATGTTGGGAGATTAGGCGGCAGTTGAAAGAGCTGCTCGAAAGCTTGACGAACAAGCTAAAAAAGCCCTTTACTAATCAAATAGTTAGGGCTTTTCCCTTACTAGTCAAGGGGCGCTATTCGATGAATCAAACAGACTTTAGGAAAGTGGTTCAGGTAGCTCAGCTGGTTAGAGCAAAGGACTGAAAATCCTTGTGTCAGTGGTTCGAATCCACTTCTAAGCGGGCGAAGGGTCCAAAGGAAAGGTAGCCGGGAGCGAGACGGATTTGGAAATTCAAGTGAAAGAGGAAGCCAAAAAATGGGAGCGCTCTTGCACTATGGTGGATCTATATGCTTCGGAGGGTGAAACGAGGTGTAGCGCAGTCTGGTCAGCGCATCTGTTTTGGGTACAGAGGGCCATAGGTTCGAATCCTGTCACCTTGATGTGATGGGCCGAAGTGCCAGCCCAGCCCGTCGCCAGTCGGCGGGCGAAAAGCGCACATAACAGATAGAATCCTAAAATGAAATCTCCTATTCGAGCTGTGAAGCGGCTTATTTCGATATTTTCCATTTTCCGTAGATTCATTCTTGTATTTTTTCCCCTGCTCTGTAGGAATTTACATATAATTTCGATTTCGAATCATCGTTGATGATGATTTTTTTTTTATCACTGCCTAGGCCGAGGCCCTGTTCTGCTTACTACAATTAGTGTAGCACCTTTTTTTTTTTCAGGGCTTACTTCGGAGAGTACCGCTGATATTGTTTGAGTATAATCCTGGTATCTTTCTACAATCGTGTTTGTGGCTCCTCTTGCTGCGGAGCCTCTGTGCTGTTGGTTTTCCCCTGCCGGGTAACGGGTCCTTGAATATTCTCAGGTTCCGATTGTCGACAAAAAAACCAGCTAAGTTCTTTTTTCCTTCCTCCAGTAGGTTAGGCAATAAGTTTTGCAAAGTCCAACAGGCATTACTAGCATGCCCGTGGTACCTGTGGAATCAACTGTATGCGTTTCGGTGAAAGTGCGTGGGTTTGGTGTAGTGAAAGAGAACAAGTAGCTTCAGTTTCTGAACAGGGCAAGCATACCTAGGAAATCGAGATTGGGATCCCATTGATCCAGCGGAAGCAACGGCTAGGGCATGGACAATAACAGATCCTTTTCCATAGCCGGGGCCCGCGAGCTTTTAAGTAAGGTAAATTCATCGTTTTTCGCTCGTCTTTCATGCGTGCCTGTATGAATTGCATAAGTAATTTTGTTTTGGCGGTGGAGAAGTACAGAAGTGAACAGTGTGTTAGTATTTAGTTGTGCGAAGCCTTGTTGACAAGACTTACTCAACTCACTGCTTTCACCTGCTTCCGGTGACAACTACCATTCTCTTATGAATGGGAGGGTAGAGTACCAAGACATAGGGGTTGGCCAGCGAAGGCGGTTTATTGAGTACCAGATATACGTATTTCGAATTCTTTTCATGGCAGTTCAAAGAAAGGCACGAGAGATAAGGAAAACTTAAAAGCTTCTCAAACCAGAGTAGCAATTCGATCAATCGCTATCAATGCCCGGAGAAAATGGGAGAACCTTTTCCGAGAAGAGTAAAGCGAGGGATAGGATAGATGAATAGGTTGAAGCCTTTATCCGCTTGGAGGGATGAATTTACAATTTCTAAGGCTTCGTTTTTCTCCGGCAAGCTGATAGGGCTTGGAGTTCAGATTGATGCCTTAGTCCACTCCGAGATAGAAAAATACCAATAATAGAAAAAGATATGCTCTTTAACTCCAAGAGTAGTAAGTTACATCCTTCTAAGGTCAGGGGCTTTTGGGATGATATATATATCATCTTCCACGAAGAAGGTTCTTTCAACCGATAGATGATATATTTCAAAAGCCTTTATTCTCCTGTTTCAAATGCTCGACTCGTTCCCAAATCAACTACTGAATTAGCTTTCCCCGCTTGAAGTCGATAACTGGGAGTAGTCCACTGCTTTCTAATCCGATCTAGGTGGTCCCTCATCGAGGAAAGTAGCATTCGATGAAACTTCTTCTCGCCTTCGAGCAGCATATGACATAAGATCCCCCTTTCAGTGCACACCTCTAAGCTCTCTCCCCAATCTATTTTTGAAGGTTTAGTTTCCATTACGAAGTATACGTATACGGATCAACTGCTCCCGGCTCGGACAGGTTCATGTTTGATCTCAACGTCCTTGCTCCAAGATCTCAGTTTGGTTTCGCCAGATACCTCTTTATCTTAACGAAAAAGAGCTTTTGTCGGGTCAGGTCCCCACCCGAACTGTCCATACCTATCCTCTGGAGTCGGCTCTTCCATAAAGAGCAGAGTAGACAGTACACGTAATGGTCCGCCAGGAGCGAAGAATAGCTCAGCGACCGGATAAACCTTGATGAGAATACCAACCCTCTCCCTTTGTCATTTACGGAAGCAGGAAGAGAAAGGAATAGCCCTGCCCACCTTATGAAAGAAGCCTCACCGTCAGTCTTTGCTCTATCTGGATCAGTAAGTCAGTCAGTCTCTCCCAGTAGTGGAGTAGTCCCACCCAGTAATAGCATAGTGAAAGTAGGGCTGCTTTAGCCTTTTACAGATCCATTCCAAATCGAATGTAGCCTTCCAAGGCGAGGCCACCCTATATCTATTCAGGTGTGGAGTGGGAGAGGAGAGAGGGGATGAGGGCTCCTTTCGCATTTTTCGCAGGTTTACAAGTAGTGATTGAGATTGCATTGGATCGGACAGCTTTTAGTTATTCTTCTGCCTGCAAGCTCTCAACATATGTGAACTCTTTCGACTCTTCATGGTTTGCTGTGATAAAGAATAGGTTGTTCTCAGGTGTAAAGGAAGAGCTGCTAGTAAGAAGTGCAAGAACAAGCAAGGGATTGAGCGCGAAAAAGTGTTATTGCTCATTTACTTATTTCTATTAGCCTTCCTTGAAGCATTCGGAGAAAGAGAATGCGAATACGGGGTTCTAGTCGCATTGGTTCAGGACTTAGTCTTAGTAGCAGGACTATGGTTGACTTGATCATTTCCACCGTAATTCCACTGTCCATTCAAGAGAAGTATCAACAAATGATCCCGGTGCATTTGACTTTTGAATCTGTCTTTGCTTTTTCGGGCATTCAGCTTTTGTTTTGATCTCTATCTCAGGCAAGTAGGGCATGAAAGTAAGAAAGAAGGGAAAGGACTGAATCCGCTGCTATTGGTCTACCGCGTAAGGATTTTCACTCTCCAAGCAAGCCAGGTACGCAACTGACTCTTATCCATGCGAGACAGAAAGCAAGTCTTCTTACCGCTCCTTGGGTCCATTCCAACGGGCGTAGCGCTTGAGAAGGTGCGAAGCCGCCCATGCTCCTCTTGCTTCTGGAAAGAGAGGCAGTCCCTATATTACCGCATAGTGGGAACGTGGGATGCTTTTCTATTCCTTGCATCTCTAGTGCAAAGAAAAAGAGTTTCCTTCCTAATCTAATGGTTTTGTTAACCAAAGCGCTAACCTCTTCCTATAGTAATAGTCATCTTCAAGCTCTTGCACAAGGGGCAGATACTTCCCATTCCTACTAAACCGAATCAAGGAAATAGGAGTCAGCCACGGAAGACTTTACCGAATCCCCTTCCCTTGGTGAGAAAGTCTTACGGCTGTTTGGGATTGATCAGCAAGGGCTTTCAAGTCGTTTACTTGCTTGCTTAGCTCGAAAAAGATAGCTATTCAAAGCATCGAGAGGTCAATCACTTTCTTTGGATTCTCTAACATCGTATTCGTACTAACTAATCCCGACAAGAACCTAGCCCTTCTTTTCCGGGGAGAAGAAGGGGTTGGTAAATAGAATATCTGCCCATAAGACAACTCTTCTATTTACAGGAGTGCTTACTTCACGCTCTACTTACTTCATGCTTTCTTTACTTCTCTTCTTTCCCTCACTGCGCTCGGTCAACGGTATACCTTATACAGTAAAAAACCCTTTAGTCCCGGTCGGTATCGTCGTCCAATCCATGCTTCGTTCCAGTCTCGGGCCTCAGTCTCCAATCCTATCTTTCGTGAGCAGTGAGGAATAGGATCACTTTTCCTTTCAGTCTCGAAGCAAGCTGTGTGTGGTAGAATCCCTTTCTTTCTTAAACTAGTCCATTAGTTGGTCTATAATCTCCTTCGTGCCGTCAGTAAGATTGAAAACCCTCACTCCGTTCAGAATAAAGAAATGGAATGAAGGACCTTTCCATTCAGATAGTTCGTTTAGAAATAGTACTTCTAAGTAGTAGCTCGCCGTCTCAGACGTATGGGTCACGAACGGTCTAACACAAGGAAAAAGAAGAGAGGGTTCGGGGGGTTTCTCCCCGAGCTGTTTCGATTTTTCCCATGGAGAAGCAGATTTGTTAGCCTGATAGATAGAGGCCTTCCTTCGTAGATTTAGTAGTACCCCTACCTAGTCTTGGCAGCCTTTCGGGCTTACCTATACTAGGGCCTCTACCCATCGTCGGCATGCTCACCTGCCACTCTCTTCCCAACTCGATCGTCAATAAGGGCTAGCGAGTGCTTAAAGCATTGAAAATTTTTATCCTTTTTAGGATCTGAAACCTTCGGGAAGGAGCCGCCGTTCATTTTGGGATTCTGGCTCCTTGAAATGGTTCAACGCTCAACCTCTCGCTCGATCTGTCATTTTTATTCTATTGTCGACAGATAATTTATTTCATAAAAAACCCGGGTTGACGACGCCCTCTCAACTCCTCTTTTTCCTTACTTTTGACTCTAGGGAGCAAAAGATCATCGGTTTGTGTCTAAAAAAGGAAAGGATAAGCTCTCATGAACTCTGGAACTGGTTGTGATTCTAAAGTAAAACAGCTAATCTTATAATTAGCCTACGTGCCTTTTTCGAGCAGTTCGTTCGTACTCAAAAATCTATCCCGAGTCTTCAGGTCATAGGTTAAAGTATTCATTCTACTCGGAAAATATGTATGCCTAATGAAGTAGGTCGTGTCGTTTAATTATTTTTAGACAAACATGGTTTGATTACTCGAAACCGTCTGGGAAAATGACTACCTGTCATCGTAGTGCTCGACCAGAGCTTTCTCCTCAAAGTAGGAAATAGGCATGCTCTTCTCCACGCCCACCGTTTAGGATATTAGCTCGTTATAAAGATATAGTGATAGGGCGGGCTTTAAATGAAAATCCTCGTCGATTTTGAAGCCGGCAATACTGTTACCACTGAAACGATGCCTTCTAAGTAGCTAGGAATCTTCCCTAAGTTAATCACATGAAAACCATGTTTTCGCTTCTTCCTTGCCTTTTTAAGATTAGTAAGTGTGCGAAGGTAATCATCCTACTATACCGATGGGATCATAGCTAGAAGAAGGAAGCACACCAGATAAAGGACAACGTGTACCTCTCTCGATTGAACACAGACCTGACGTCTATGGCAGATGTCTTACTTATCCAATTTTTTGGGAAAAAAGAAAGCAAAACAAAAGTAGCTACTTTTACTGCATAGACTTTTACTGTAGTAAGGATAAGGAGTGGCATCACGCTCAGGAAAGGATTTCAACCTTCCCTTTCCCGAAAGAAAGAGTTAGATCCTCTTTGAGATGAAATGCGGCAATGTCCTATAATCAAACCAGGCGCAAGGTCAATGATTTAGCTCAAGGCTTAAGGCATAAAGGCTATTCTTCCTTCTTCTTGATAGCATTGGTCTCGCCCTCGCTCTAAAGGGGCAGCTTGATGGCAGCTATCCTGCTCTGTCTGAGAGAAATGGAATGGAATTGGTGTGGTTCGCTAGCTCTTTCTTTTGAGACGAATTCATTCCGAATAAAGGAAGGCCGTCGTGATAAAGAAAGGCTTGCCTTATTTCCAGGGAAGAGAAAGAGGAAAGAGAAAATGGGCCAAATCGCCTTATAGAGAAGAAACTCTTAGGGAATCGATCTAGACTAGATGAGATGCCGGTGCCATTCAACTAGCTGCCAGAACGAGTTCAAGAGATGAGGATCCAGGTAGTGAAGTCACCCTCGGGGGAAGAATCATTCCATTCACTTGTTCAACTGCTAAGAAGAGTAGCTTTTTTCTTGCTTGAATGTGGCACAAAAAGAAGAAGAGGCGAAGGAACGTCTAGTTTCGTACCCAACAGCTTAAAATGATGTCATATTCTACTTTTTATTTACTCACCCATGACTTACTAACCAACAACAGATCTTCTTTCTACCGAAACAAGGGATCCTGATCCTTCCGCGTCCAAAGAAGCAACATCTGAATTATGCGCTCTTTCATCCGTCGAATCAAAGGAATAGACTTTTGATAGTTCCACAGGTAAGTAATATTGAACAGAAGTTTCCACTGGAAAAAAGCAACTGGAGCACCTGAATCTGCAGAGGCATCCAAAGACGCATTAGCAGATACATCCAAACAAAAAGAAGCTTTAGAAGATGGGGCTTATTTCATCTATTAACCAGAAAGGGAAGAATAGAACCTCGATCCGTGTAGGAAAAGTATAGAGGGAAAGAAGTAGGCACTTGTGAATGAAGGACGAGAGCCGAAAGAAAAGAATCCCCGTTGCACCTATTCTCCGCAACCGTCGGTTCAGATCTATCTCGGGTACGGTCACTGCACCCCAATCTCTGCCTCGGTTGGTGCACCTATGGTTCTTAAGGTTGTTGATGCCAAGAAAGATAAAGAAAATAAGAATATTTCTCCTCTAGTTGCGAAGGATATTGCTTACTACAGATTCGAGTGAAATGGCTGGTGGTAATGATGCGTGGTGAGGTCGCTGCTATCGAATGGTGGGTGCGTGTAGAATGATATTGATTCGAGCTCCATTTCCCTCTCGGTACTTAGATCTTCCTCTAAAACTTCTCCCATTCCTCTTTCCTTTGTTCCGCTGACTACATTGATTGGATACCGCTGGGACTGCCTACGCAGAAAGTATACCGATTATCTCATAAAGCCATTGAATTGCTCTTGGTTGTCCTACCCATTTGTTAGATCTTATTCCCACCTTGTTTTATTGCTCTTTCTCGATGGTATTCCGGGGCGCTATACCTCGGAAAGTATGAAGCCAAGGAAGTAATCAGATACATATCGACTTCTTTCTGATGGATCAAGAATAGATAGTTGTCTCATCAATAGTCAAAGTCAACGCACTTCCAACCAATTCGAACTACTTGGATTCCTGAGCGACTTGCTAAGTTGTACGTGGATGAGATTGTGAGGCCGCATGGCGTACCTATAAGCATAGTATCTGACCGATATGCTAGGTTTACTTCGCGATTTTGGAGTGGATTTCAACAAGCCATGGGAACTAAGCTACACTTTAGTACTGCCTTCCACCCACAAACAGATGGACAATCTGAGCGAGTTATACAAACATTAGAGGATATGCTAATAGCTTGTTTAATGGTTTTCCAGGTAGTTGGGATGCTTACCTACCACTTGCAGAGTTTGCCTACAATAATAGCTTTAAGGCCAGTATTGGTATGGCTCCCTTTGGTCTCGCATGAATTACATCCATCCCTGGGATGAGCTTGAGAAAGGCTTTTCAAAAACTCTTTTCTTTCTCTCATTAAAGAATGGGTTTCCCATACAAGAAAACAAGGGACGAGTCTGGTGAGAGAGGTGACTCCTTGCCGATGCGAAAGCTATGATTCCAGCTTCTTTTGGATATTGAAAAGACTTTAAAAGTCCCTATCTATATATAATTCTTCCTGCAATCCCACTATTGACGAAAAGATGATTTAAACTTTCTGTAGAATGAGATATACAAGAGGAAAATCTACTCGAAAGCCGCCCCCTTAAAGGATGCAACCAAATTCCCTATAGAAAGAAAGTTCTTTTTGTTCCAGATAGCTTAAAGAGATCATTATTAGAAAGCCCCCAAACTGCTCTCTCTTATTTGTTTGTTTTACGAATGCTACTCTCTACTATAGAAGTGAGGTTTCGGAAGAAACTCTCTATTATAAAGAAAGACTTCATTAATGGTTGGGAACGAACTTGGGTGGTTGAATCAATGAGAGGCATGTCCCCAATGCCAGAAGTCCCCCATCACCAATCCAATTAGGGATTTTGCAACTGCACAAATGCTAGCCCAGGCGCGCGTTAGTGCCCAGTTTTAGGAAGAGCATCCCATAAGTGCGTAGAGGCAAGAACCCTCTCTTTGAAGAATTCCGATCAGAGATTATTGTGTTTCAGAATATTCCACGCTATCTTCATTCTGAAAGCCTTTGCATGAACTCCCCGCCCTCAAAAGTAGAAAGGCATCAGACCTTCTTTCTTCCTTAAGACCTTGCGACTGAGGAT